ATTATAAGAAATTTTTGAAATCAAAAATGAATATTTGTGAGCAGTGTGGATACCATTTGAAAATGAGTAGTTCCGAAAGAATCGAAGTTTCGATCGATCCCGGTACTTGGGACCCTATGGATGAAGACATGGTCTCTCTGGATCCCATTGGATTTCATTCGGAGGAGGAGCCTTATAAAGATCGGATTGATTCTTATCAAAGAAAGACAGGATTAACTGAGGCTGTTCAAACAGGCATAGGTCAACTAAATGGTATTCCCGTAGCAATTGGGGTTATGGATTTTCAGTTTATGGGGGGTAGTATGGGATCCGTAGTCGGGGAGAAAATCACCCGTTTGATTGAGTACGCTACCAATCAATTTCTACCTCTTATTATAGTGTGCGCTTCGGGGGGAGCGCGCATGCAAGAAGGGAGTTTGAGCCTGATGCAAATGGCTAAAATATCGTCTGCTTTATATGATTATCAATCAAATAAAAAGTTATTCTATGTATCAATCCTTACATCTCCTACTACTGGTGGGGTAACAGCCAGTTTTGGTATGTTGGGAGATATTATTATTGCCGAACCAAATTCCTACATTGCATTTGCGGGTAAAAGAGTAATTGAACAAACATTGAATAAAACAGTACCCGAAGGTTCACAAGCGGCTGAATATTTATTCCAGAAGGGCTTATTCGACCTAATCGTACCGCGTAATCTTTTGAAAAGCATTCTGAGTGAGTTATTTAAGCTCCACGCCTTCTTTCCTTTGAATGCCAATTCAATCAAGTAGAGTGCACTAAGTTCCATTTTTGTATTTGTAGGAAACAAGTAGTTAGCTTATCCGAATCTTAGCTTATCGGAATCAAAGTAACTAAAAAGGGAGTTTTCTTTGGCGACCTAAGATTAAGATCTAATTGTAGAAAAAATCAAAAGTTGCGGATAACGCTTTCTTTATTAAAATCGAAGACAAGAACAAAACACAAAGAAACGAAGAAAAATAAAATGGATTATCATATGTATCTTTCATGTAAACAGATGAATAAGTCCATTTATTTAGTTCTACATTCCTTGGACTTTTTACTTATTCTATATACTCACTTACATACTAATATCTCTAATTAAAAATTTTCAAATTGAATTAATTAATAATAACTACGAATTAATTACAATTATTAATTATAATTAGTATAAATATAAAATATGATATTAAAAAAAAGAACAGGTACAAATAATAAACCGAGGTACCCCATTTTATGACAACTTTCAATTTTCCCTCTATTTTTGTGCCTTTAGTAGGCCTAGTATTTCCGGCAATTGCAATGGCTTCTTTATTTCTTCATGTTCAAAAAAACAAGATTGTTTAGATCTGAGGGGACGCAATCTCATTCGTTTTTTTTTTGAAACTTAGACTTATAGCATAATATAGATATTTATTTCGGAAACTAAAATTATGGTAGAACATGTGATTTCTGCCGAACATAAAGGAAAAAGCTCTTATGCCTGCAGAAAATGATCTATAGGGAACTGAATTCTAGCCAGTTTCAAATAGATCAGGATCGCCGGATGCCTAAAATGTAAAGTGGGTCAATCTATCAATCTATATGTATATCAATATGTATATTGGGATTATACGAGGGGTATGTTATTATTTTAGATCTAAACAAATTTGATGAATTACCCCTAAAAGTTTCCATTAAACTAGTGCTAGTTCACACCAAACTAGTGCTAGTTAATCAAAGTTCATTCGGAAACAAAAAAAGTAAAGTCAAAATCATTTGGGGTATTCTCTCAATTTCAATAAAATGCAATCGGATGAAGTATGAGTTGGCGATCAGAACATATATGGATAGAACTTATAACGGGGTCTCGAAAACTAAGTAATTTTTGTTGGGCCCTTATCGTTTTTTTAGGTTCATTAGGATTCTTGTTGGTTGGAACTTCCAGTTTTCTTGGTAGAAATTTGATATCTTTTGTCCCGTCTCAGCAAATCATTTTTTTTCCACAGGGGATCGTGATGTCTTTCTACGGGATCGCGGGTCTCTTTATTAGTTCCTATTTGTGGTGCACAATCTCCTGGAATGTAGGTAGTGGTTATGATCGATTCGATAGAAAGGAAGGAATAGTGTGTATTTTTCGTTGGGGATTTCCTGGAAAAAATCGTCGCATATTCCTCCGATTCCTTATAAAAGATATTCAATCCGTTCGAATAGAAGTTAAAGAGGGTATTTATGCTCGTCCTGTCCTTTATATGGATATCAGAGGCCGGGGGGCTGTTCCGTTGACTCGTACTGATGAGAATTTGACTCCACGAGAAATTGAACAAAAAGCCGCGGAATTGGCCTATTTCTTGCGCGTACCAATTGAAGTATTTTAATTTTGATGGGCCTGAAGAACGAATGCTTTCTCAGCAGGAGGAAAAAAACGCAAGAATCCTTTTTTTCTATAACTAAGTGATACTTTAGATGGAGATAAACAGATGCAGATAAACGATATCTTGTAAATTCTTTTTTTTTTTTAATCGACTTTTTATCCTTTCATTTGTGTTCTTTACTACCCAATAAAAGGTTTTCTTAATAATGATAACTGGCCTGTTTCTGTCTTGTTTTGCCGTTCATTTTTTTGACCATCACAATATCTTTCTCTCAATTATTCTATTCTTAACTATGGGGAATCGTTGGACTTTTTTTTGAAATGTTGGATATTTTGATAGAATCAGGGGTTCTTTCGTCTCACAATCTCAATAATATTCATTCCTTAAAGTACTTCTTTCGGCCATTCATCGAAAGGAGACACTTGTTTGGAATTTGATGAATTGAGATATTTGGCAACACTATTTTGTATTATTTCTTCAGTCGTGGAGTCTTAGTCTATTTCTGTATTCTTTCTAGATTCAAAATAAAATCACAACTAAAATAGATTCATAGGTTTGATGCCTTGTCTACAACTCATGTTTGAAAGATTCGATCTTATAAAGTCGACAAATGGAGTGGGTTAATTTTTAATTAACGGGCGAAAAATGAAAAAAAAGAAAGCATTCACTCCTCTTTTGTATCTTGCATCTATAGTATTTCTGCCCTGGTGGATTTCTCTCTCATTTACTAAAAGTATGGAATCTTGGGTTATTAATTGGGCGAATATCGGCCAATCTGAAATTTTTTTGAATGATATTCAAGAAAAAAGTATTCTAGCAAAGTTCATAGAATTAGACGAAATCCTCCTCTTGGAAGAAATGATCAAGGAATACTCGGAGACATATCTACAAAAGTTTCTTATAGGAATTCACAAAGAAACGATCCAATTAATCAAGATACACAACGAGGATCGTATCCATACAATTTTACACTTCTCGACAAATATAATCTGTTTTGTTATTCTAAGTGGTTATTCGATTTTAGTTAATGAAGAACTTGTTATTCTCAACTCTTGGGCTCAGGAATTACTATATAACTTAAGTGATACAGTAAAAGCCTTTTCGATTCTTTTATTAACCGATTTATGTATCGGATTTCATTCACCCCACGGCTGGGAACTAATGATTGGTTCTGTGTACAAAGATTTTGGATTTGGTCATAATGATCAAATTATATCTGGTCTTGTTTCCACTTTTCCGGTAATTCTCGATACTATTTTTAAATATTGGATTTTTCATTATTTAAATCGTGTATCTCCATCACTTGTAGTTATTTATCATTCAATGAATGATTGATAAATGATCCACCAATATTAATCCAATTAGAACGTTTCTTACTTTGTAGTTCTACATAAGTATTAAAAACATTCTATCCGGGGGTTTTCATACTATTTTTATACTATAGTATTCCAGTAAAATGATTCCAATAAGTAGCAGAATCGTGGATAGGAAACTATACTAGCGACCTACCCAATTTATTGTAGAAATTTTCAGACCAATGATTAGACCATGCAAACTAGAAATACTTTTTCTTGGATAAAGGAACATCTTACTCGATCTATTTCCGTATCGCTCATGATATATATCATAACTCGGGCACCCGTTTCAAGTGCATATCCCATTTTTGCACAGCAGGGTTATGAAAATCCACGAGAAGCGACTGGGCGTATTGTATGTGCCAATTGTCATTTAGCTAATAAGCCTGTGGATATTGAGGTTCCACAAGCAGTACTTCCTGATACTGTATTTGAAGCAGTTGTTCGAATTCCTTATGATAAGCAAGTGAAACAAGTCCTTGCTAACGGTAAGAAGGGGGGTTTGAATGTGGGGGCTGTTCTTATTTTACCGGAGGGGTTTGAATTAGCTCCTTCCGGTCGTATTTCTCCCGAGATGAAAGAAAAGATAGGAAATTTGTCTTTTCAGAGCTACCGCCCTAATAAAAAAAATATTCTTGTAATAGGGCCTGTCCCCGGCCAGAAATATAGTGAAATCACCTTTCCTATTCTTTCCCCCGACCCCGCTACTAACAAAGATGTTCACTTCTTAAAATATCCTATATATGTAGGAGGAAATAGGGGAAGGGGTCAGATTTATCCCGACGGAAGCAAGAGTAACAATACAGTTTATAATGCTACAGGAACGGGCATAGTAAGCAAAATCATACGAAAAGAAAAAGGGGGATATGAAATAATCATAACAGACCCATCGGATGGACGTCAAGTGGTTGATATTATCCCTCCAGGACCAGAAATTCTTGTTTCAGAGGGTGAATCCATCAAATTTGATCAACCATTAACGAGTAATCCTAATGTGGGTGGATTTGGTCAGGGAGATGCCGAAATAGTACTTCAAGATCCATTACGTGTCCAAGGTCTTTTGGTCTTCTTGGCATCTGTTATTTTGGCACAAATTTTTTTAGTTCTTAAAAAGAAACAGTTCGAGAAGGTTCAATTGGCCGAAATGAATTTCTAGACTCGCGGATTTATCGACACCAGGTTCGTAAAAAGAACAAAATTCTTGTTGTCAATTCTGTATGATCAAAAAAAATCAATTCTGAAAAACCTTTGCTCTTTTTCTACGAACTTCGGGGACTCCCTTGTAGTGCAC